TCTACGCCAGGAGAATTAATAATGTGTCAGGAAAAATTGGTACAAGAGGCTGTGGATACACTTCTTGATAATGGGATACGCGGACAACCAATGAGGGATGGTCATAATAAAGTTTACAAGTCATTTTCAGATGTAATTGAAGGCAAAGAGGGAAGATTTCGTGAGACTCTGCTTGGTAAACGGGTCGATTATTCGGGGCGTTCCGTCATTGTCGTGGGTCCTTCGCTTTCATTACATCAATGTGGATTACCACGAGAAATAGCAATAGAGCTTTTCCAAACATTTGTAATTCGTGGTCTAATCAGACAACATATTGCTTCTAACATAGGGATTGCGAAAAGTAAAATTCGGGAAAAAGAACCGATTGTATGGGAAATACTTCAAGAAGTTATGCAGGGGCATCCTGTATTGTTGAATAGAGCACCTACCCTGCATAGATTGGGCATACAGGCGTTCCAACCCATTTTAGTGGAGGGACGCGCTATTTGTTTACACCCATTAGTTTGTAAGGGCTTTAATGCAGACTTTGATGGGGACCAAATGGCTGTTCATGTACCTTTATCTTTGGAAGCTCAAGCGGAAGCCCGTTTACTTATGTTTTCTCATATGAATCTCTTGTCTCCAGCTATTGGAGATCCCATTTCCGTACCGACTCAAGATATGCTTATCGGACTCTATGTATTAACGATCGGAAATCGACGGGGTATTTGTGCAAATAGGTATAATCCATATAATTGCGGAAACTATCAAAATAAAACAGTTGACAATAATAACTATAAATATACGAAAAAGAAAGAACCGTATTTTTGTAGTTCCTATGATGCGCTTGGAGCTTATCGGCAGAAACGAATCAATTTAGATAGTCCTTTTTGGCTCCGGTGGCGACTAGATCAACGCGTCATTGGCTCAAGAGAAGTTCCCATCGAAGTTCAATATGAATCTTTGGGTACTTATCATGAGATTTATGGGCCCTATTTAATAAGGGGAAGTGTGAAAAAAGAAATCCGTTGTATATACATTCGAACCACTATTGGTCATGTTTCTTTTTATCGAGAAATAGAAGAAGCCGTGCAGGGGTTTTGTCGGGCATACGCTATCTAAACTAAGAAATTCGATTAGACGATACTCGTGCCCGTGGGAAGTTGGGTCTATCCAATTTCACTAGTATTATCATAATTTCTGAATTTCTATGTGAATCAACATTGACATTGAGGAAAGGAAGTTTTCGAATCACTGACTCAAGCCCATTGTCGAATCCTACTCAGCAGAATATGGAGGTACTTATGGCAGAACGGGCCGATCCGGTCTTTTACAATAAAGTGATAGATGGAACTGCTATGAAACGACTTATTAGCAGATTAATAGATCATTTCGGAATGGCATATACATCACATATCTTGGATCAAGTGAAGACTTTGGGTTTCCAGCAAGCCACTGCTACATCTATTTCATTAGGGATTGATGATCTTTTAACAATACCTTCTAAGGGATGGTTAGTCCAAGATGCTGAACAACAAAGTTTTATTTTGGAGAAACACCATCATTATGGGAATGTACACGCAGTAGAAAAATTACGTCAATCCATTGAGATATGGTATGCCACAAGTGAATATTTGAGACAAGAAATGAATCCTAATTTTCGGATGACCGATCCCTCTAATCCAGTCCATCTAATGTCCTTTTCGGGAGCTCGAGGAAATGCATCTCAGGTACATCAATTAGTAGGTATGAGAGGATTAATGTCGGATCCCCAAGGACAAATGATTGATTTACCCATCCAAAGCAATTTACGCGAAGGGCTTTCTTTGACAGAATATATAATTTCCTGCTACGGAGCGCGAAAAGGGGTCGTGGATACTGCTGTACGAACATCAGATGCTGGATACCTCACGCGTAGACTTGTTGAAGTAGTTCAACACATTATTGTACGTAGAACAGATTGTGGTACTATCCGAGGTATTTCCGTGAGTCCTCGAAATGGGGTGACAGAAAAAATTTTTGTCCAAACCCTAATTGGTCGTGTATTAGCAGACGATATATATATGGGGATACGATGCATTGCCACTCGAAATCAAGATATTGGGATTGGACTTGCCAATCGATTCATAACCTTTCGAGCACAACCAATATATATTCGAACCCCCTTTACTTGCAGGAATACATCTTGGATCTGTCAATTATGTTATGGCAGAAGCCCCACTCACGGCGACCTGGTCGAATTGGGGGAAGCCATAGGTATTATTGCGGGTCAATCAATTGGGGAACCTGGAACTCAACTAACATTAAGAACTTTTCATACGGGTGGAGTATTCACAGGCGGTACTGCCGAACATGTACGAGCTCCTTCTAATGGAAAAATAAAGTTCAACGAGTATTTGGTTCATCCCACACGTACCCGTCATGGGCATCCTGCTTTTCTATGTTCTATAGACTTGTATGTAACTATTGAGAGTCGGGATATTATACATAGTGTGAATATTCCACCAAAAAGTTTGATTTTAGTGCAAAATGATCAATATGTAGAATCGGAACAAGTGATTGCTGAGATTCGTGCCGGAACGTCCACTTTTCATTTTAAAGAGAAGGCTCGAAAACATATTTATTCTGAATCAGAGGGAGAAATGCATTGGAGTACCGATGTCTACCATGCACCCGAATATACATATAGTAATGTTCATCTATTACCAAAAACAAGTCATTTATGGATATTAGCAGGAGGTCCATGCGGATCCAGTATAGTGTCTTTTTCGCTCCACAAGGATCAAGATCAAATGAATGTTCATTTTTTTTCTGTCGACGAAATAGATATCTCTGACCTCTCAATCACTAATGATCGAGTAAGACATAAATTGTTGGATCCTTCTGGTAAAAAAGATAGGGAAATTCTTGACTATTCAAGACTTGATCGAATCATATCCAATGGTCATTGGAATTTCATATATCCTTCGATTCTCCAAGAGAATTCCGATTTCTTGGCAAAAAAGCGAAGAAATAGATTTCTCATCCCATTACAATATGATCAAGAACGAGAGAAAGAACTAATACCCTCTTTTAATATTTCCATTGAAATACCCATAAATGGTATTTTACGTAGAAATAGTATTCTTGCTTATTTTGATGATCCACGATACAGAAGAAAGAGTTCGGGAATTACTAAATATGGGACTGTAGAGGCGGATTCTATCGTAAAAAAAGAAGATTTGATTGAGTATCGAGGAGCAAAAGAATTTAGTCCGAAATACCAAATGAAAGTGGATCGGTTTTTTTTTATTCCCGAAGAGGTACATATCTTACCCGGATCTTCGTCCATAATGGTTCGTAACAATAGTATCATTGGAGTAGATACACAACTCGCTTTAAATACAAATACAAGAAGCCGAGTAGGTGGATTAGTCCGAGTGGAGAGAAAAAAAAAAAGTATTGAACTGAAAATCTTTTCTGGAGATATTTATTTTCCCGGAGAGACAGATAAGATATCCAGACACAGTGGCATTTTGATACCGCCAGGAACGGAAAAAACAAATTCTAAGGAATCAAAAAAATTGAAAAATGGGATCTATGTCCAACGGATCACACCGACCAAAAAAAAGTATTTTGTTTTGGTTCGGCCCGTAGTCACATATGAAATAGCTGATGGGATAAATTTAGAAAAACTTTTCCCTCAAGATCTATTGCAAGAAAAAGATAATGTCCAACTTAGAGTTGTCAATTATATCCTTTATGGAAATGGAAAGTCAATTCGAGGAATTTCTCACACAAGTATTCAATTAGTTCGGACTTGCTTAGTATTGAATTGGGACCAAGAAAAAAACGGTTCTATAGAAGAGGTTCATGCTTCCTTTGTTGAGGTAAGGGCAAATGATCTGATTCGCGATTTCATAAGAATTGAGTTAGTCAAGTCTACTATTTCATATACTGGAAAAAGGTATGATACGGCGGGTTCAGGATTGATTCCCGATAATGGATTAGATCGCACCAATATCAATCCTTTTTATTCCAAAGGGAAGATTCCATTAGTTACCCAGCATCAAGAAACTGTCGGTACGTTGTTGAATCGAAATAAGGAATGCCAATCTTTGATAATTTTGTCATCATTCAATTGTTTTCGAGTTGGTCCATTCAACGGTTCGAAATATAACAATGCGGCAAAAGAGTCAAATCCTATAACTCCAATTAGGGATTTGTTGGGTCCCTTAGGTACTATTGTACCTAAAATAGTGAACTTTTATTCATCTTACCATTTAATAACTCATAATCAGATCTTGTTAAACAAATATTGGCTACTTGACAATTTTAAACAGACTTTCCAAGTACTTGAAGTACTTAAATACTGTTTAATAGATGAAAATAGGAGGATTTATAATCCTGGTCCATGCAATAACATCATTTTGAATCCATTCCATTTGAATTGGTGCTTTCTACATTACAATTATTGTGAAGAGACATCCACAATAATTAGCATTGGACAATTTATTTGTGAAAATATATGTCTATTTAAATATGGACCACGCATAAAAAAATCTGGTCAAATTTTAATTGTTCATGTTGACTCCTTAATTATAAGATCTGCTAAGCCCTATTTGGCCACTCCAGGGGCGACTGTTCATGGACATTATGGAGAAACCCTTTTTGAAGGAGATACATTAGTTACATTTATATATGAAAAATCCCGATCTGGTGACATAACGCAAGGTCTTCCAAAAGTGGAACAAATCTTAGAAGTTCGCTCGATTGGTTCAATATCAATGAACCTTGAAAGGAGAGTTGAAGGTTGGAACGAGCGTATACCAAGAATTCTTGGAATTCCTTGGGGATTCTTAATTGGAGCTGAGCTAACCATAGCCCAAAGTCGTATCTCTTTGGTTAATAAGATCCAAAAGGTTTATCGATCCCAGGGGGTACAGATCCATAATAGACATATAGAGATTATTGTACGGCAAGTAACATCAAAAGTGTTGGTTTCAGAAGATGGAATGTCTAATGTTTTTTTACCTGGAGAATTAATCGGATTGTTGCGAGCGGAACGAGCAGGGCGTGCTTTAGACGAAGCGATCTGTTATCGGGCAATTTTATTGGGAATAACGAGGGCATCTCTGAATACTCAAAGTTTCATATCCGAAGCAAGTTTTCAAGAAACTGCTAGAGTTTTAGCAAAAGCTGCTCTACGGGGTCGTATTGATTGGTTGAAGGGTTTGAAAGAAAATGTTGTTCTGGGGGGTATTATCCCTGTCGGTACGGGATTCAAAAAATTAGTGCACCGTTCAAGGCAAGACAAAAACATTCATTTGGAAATCAAAAAGAAAAATCTATTCGAGTTGGAAATGAGAGATATTTTGTTACACCATAGAGAATTTTTTTGTTCTTGCGCCCCAAGCAATTTCCACGACACACCAGAAAATTTATTTACGCGAATTCATAATTCCTAAGGAGAGATTTCTTCTTTAAATTACTTTCTAGTTATTTTCTAGTTATTGATTTGGTAATAAATAAAATTTAGTAAGTAATAATAAAAATTAATGGTTTGGGCTGTGTATCAATGGTCAATCCCGGTAGAAAGTTCCGTAGGAACAATTATTTATTTATTAAAAAAAAAAAGAGAAAGCGTGGGAAAAATGACAAGAAGATATTGGAACATCCATTTGGAAGAGATGATGGAAGCAGGAGTTCATTTTGGTCATGGTACTAAGAAATGGAATCCTAGAATGGCCCCTTATATCTCTGCAAAGCGTAAAGGTATTCATATTATAAATCTTACTAGAACTGCTCGTTTTTTATCAGAAGCCTGTGATTTAGTTTTTGATGCAGCAAGTCGAGGAAAAAACTTCTTAATCGTTGGTACCAAAAATAAAGCAGCAGATTTAGTAGCATCGGCTGCAATAAGGGCTCGATGTCATTATGTTAATAGAAAATGGCTCGGTGGTATGTTAACGAATTGGTCCACTACGGAAACGAGACTTCATAAGTTCAGAGACTTAAGAGCAGAACAAAAGATGGGGAAACTCAACCGTCTCCCTAAAAGAGATGCAGCAATGTTGAAGAGAAAATTATCTACTTTGCAAACATATCTGGGTGGGATCAAATATATGACGGGGTTGCCCGATATTGTAATCATCGTCGATCAGCAAGAAGAATATACGGCTCTTCGAGAATGTGTCATTTTGGGAATTCCGACGATTTGTTTAATCGATACAAATTGTGACCCAGATCTCGCAGATATTTCGATTCCAGCCAACGATGATGCTATAGCTTCAATCCGATTGATTCTTAACAAATTAGTATCCGCAATTTGTGAGGGTCGTTCTAGCTATATAAGAAGTCGTTGATTATGATTATGTTATGATTAAGAATAATAAGATTAGTTAATTATTTTAATTTATTTTATTGGATCGGTTACTATTCTTGTCTTGCATTTTTAAAAAGAGATAAAATGGGATATTGATATTATGTTATGTGATTTCTTGGTATCCTAAATATATGATTAATGATGAAAGCGGATGAGTTGAGAAAGAGATGGTTGAATCAAAATAATTCTTTTTTTTGAAGTTCGATTTCTGCCAGAGGACAATATGAATGTTATACCATGTTCCATTAAAACACTCAAAGGGTTATACGATATATCAGGTGTAGAAGTAGGCCAACATTTATATTGGCAAATAGGAGGTTTACAAATTCATGCCCAAGTACTTATCACTTCTTGGGTCGTAATTGCTATCTTATTAGGTTCAGTCATCCTAGTTGTTCGGAATCCACAAACCATTCCAACCGATGGTCAGAATTTCTTCGAATATGTCCTTGAATTTATTCGAGACTTGAGCAAAACTCAGATTGGAGAAGAATATGGTCCTTGGGTTCCCTTTATTGGAACTATGTTCCTATTTATTTTTGTTTCTAATTGGTCAGGTGCTCTTTTACCTTGGAAAATCATACAGTTACCTCATGGGGAGTTAGCCGCCCCCACGAATGATATAAATACTACTGTTGCTTTAGCTTTACTCACGTCAGTGGCATATTTTTATGCAGGTCTTACCAAAAAAGGATTGGGCTATTTCGGAAAATACATTCAACCAACTCCAATCCTTTTACCAATTAACATCCTAGAAGATTTCACAAAACCTTTATCTCTTAGTTTTCGACTTTTCGGGAATATATTGGCTGATGAATTAGTAGTTGTTGTTCTTGTTTCTTTAGTACCTTTAGTAGTTCCTATACCTGTCATGTTTCTTGGATTATTTACAAGTGGTATTCAAGCTCTTATTTTTGCAACTTTAGCTGCGGCTTATATAGGGGAATCCATGGAGGGTCATCATTGATTAGTTTTCGAAATAGTCTTTTTTTTTTAGCTTATCCTAATCGAGGCAATGCATATAATCTACTTGGTTGAGGAACATAATAGATAGAAATACATATATATATATGACTAGAGTTGTAGGAGGAAAAATAGACGATATTACGAAATGGTGAATGGGTTAGGGGTGTCACACTAGATATATGGAATGCTTATAAGCCCAGCCACCGCCCCTGTATATCTTTCGAAGAATTATTCTAGAATCCAATTCAATATAAAATGCGGGCGGTTTACGTTATGAAAGAAACAAATGTATATGTGATATTAGATATATACTAGTTATATAGGGGTTATCCCTATCTAATCTATATTATATTATTTTTTTTTATTCGAAGTTTTAGTTACTTTGACTCCATAGATTTTAGTGATCAAATAAATAATAATTCATTGGTTGATTGTATCATTAACCATTTTTTTTTGGTGCGAGGAACCTATCATCATGAATCCACTGATTTCTGCCGCTTCCGTTATTGCTGCTGGATTGGCCGTAGGGCTTGCTTCTATTGGACCTGGAGTTGGTCAAGGTACTGCTGCAGGCCAAGCCGTAGAAGGTATTGCGAGACAACCAGAAGCAGAAGGAAAAATACGAGGTACTTTATTGCTTAGTCTAGCTTTTATGGAAGCTTTAACAATTTATGGACTGGTCGTGGCATTAGCGCTTTTATTTGCGAATCCTTTTGTTTAATTTAATCCTCGAATGAAAATGGAAAAAAGTACATAACGTACTTTTTTCTTATTTTATTAACTCGTTGCCGTTTGCTTTTGTGAATTATATCAATACTTTACTCCTACAATTATGTATTTGTTGCAACAATACCCCCGGAAGGACTGATTTGAGAATGAGGAATTAGTGGATTCGCTCGCTTTCTTCCTTCCCGTCCTTAGTTTACTACGATGGAATTTTGACTTTTCTTTTAAGAAGTGTTTGAACAAAGGAGATATTTTGCAATTGACACGAGACCTTAGTACCTAACTTAATAACTATCTTATCGGAAACTTCAAAAAAAGAAAAAAAAAATAAGAAATTTTGTAATTCTCAAATTCAATAACTAAATTGAATCTACTCCCATTAAAAATGGGAAATTAAGAAAAAAAAGAAATCGATCAAAAAAAAGGGCGAGCCAAGTGATACAAAAAGAACTCTGTTCTTTGTTAGTCCTATCTATAAGAGGAGAGCGTATGAAAAATGTAACCGATTCTTTCGTTTCCTTAGGCCGTTGGCCATCCGCCGGGAGTTTCGGGTTTAATACCGATATTTTAGCAACAAATCCAATAAATCTAAGTGTAGTGCTTGGTGTATTGATTTTTTTTGGAAAGGGAGTGTGTGCGAGTTGTATATTTCAAGAATAGGTTGGACCCAACCGGCTGCACTTTATTTTTTTTTTTTTTTTTTTTWTMTTWTTTTTWTTTTATATTCTATTTTTATAGTCTAGAATGAATCAGAAAAAAAGTGCATAATCTCAACGAATTCCTTCTGAGTAAATTCATAAATCATATGTAAGAACCATAGCATTTCGTTATTCATTGGTAAGTAAACTTTGATTCTCTATCAACCAATAATGTGAGACCATTAACATGGTTAAAGCTAAACTGTTTGAAGTCCGGGCACAACATGGTACTCTTTCTACCACTACGTTAGTACCGAAATGGTTTAAAAAAGAATAGTTGGTAATTTTTCCGATATAGAACACTCATATCGATAAAATGATTTGAACCATTTACTAGAATAAAGAAAGGGCATCTTGCCCCTTTATTATCCAATATTATCCAATGCCGAATCGACAACCTATGTATAAAAAAGAGGAATTTTTGGATTTGAATAAAAAAGGAAATAAAATGAAAATTGAAAATATATAAATTTTCAAAAAGAACAAATAAAAAAACAACTTTGCTGACAATTATAGATTTTTTGTCTGGTCGGAAGAGTCCTCCTAATATTCTGGTCTTGTATTGGTTTTGCTATGTTTGAATACAAACAGAAATAGAGAGGATAGGCTCATTACATAAAAAAAGATATGGGAATGCCCGCAAAATCAAAAATGGAGCGTGAGAGCCAAATGAATCGAAAGATTCATGTTTGGTTCGGGAAGAGATCATGGATGTTGTGAAATTAATGGTAAGATAATCTACTTTCATTAAATGATTTATTAGATAATCGAAAACAGAGGATTTTGAGTACTATTCGAAATTCGGAAGAATTACGTAGAGGGGCTATTGAGCAGCTCGAACGAGCTCGGGCTCGTTTAAGGAAAGTGGAAATGGAAGCAGATGAGTATCGAATGAATGGATACTCTGAGATAGAACGAGAAAAAGCCAATTTGATTAATGCTACTTCTGATAGTTTGGAACAATTAGAAAATTACAAAAATGAAACCCTTCATTTTGAACAACAAAGAGCGATTAATCAGGTCCGACAACAAGTTTTCCAACAAGTCTTACAGGGGGCTCTAGGAACTCTGAATAGTTGTTTGAATAGCGAGTTACATTTCCGTACCATCAATGCTAATATTGGAATCCTCGGGGCCATGGAAGAAATAACTGATTAGCCCTTCTACTTTGAAGTTTAGAGTTTAGGCATTATTTTTTCCCTTTGTTTCCGAAAAAGAAAAAAGAGACACTAATGGTAACTCTTCGAGCTGACGAAATTAGTAATAT